TTCTATTCTATTAGAATAGAAATATTTTGAATGTTTCAAATTGTTAAATGTAATTTAATATTGTTTAATGTATTTATATATATATAATATGTTATCATATGTCTTTTTTTATTCCTTACTTGACAACAGTAAGAAATTAAGTAATAAACTGAGAAAAAGAAAAAAAAAGAATAATCAATGGAAAAAAGAAGAAATGTCCCGGCCAGTACTTAAGCAGATCAGGCCGGGAAAATAAACCTTTCATATAAAATCAAAGAACTAAGATATTCTTTCTATTGAGGAGATCCGTTTTGAGTCATTATCTATATTGAATTCCTGATCAATTGCTTTTTTCTATTTTTTTCTTATTTTTCTTAGTTTTAATTTTAATAGCTATTTAAAAAATTTCTATTATTTATTAGAATATTTTAGAATATTTCGAATTTCTATTTTAATAATATAATAAAATAATATTTTTTTTTATTAAAATAGAATAATATAATAAAATAAATAATAATAATTTGGAAAAGTTAAATAAGATTAAATAAAAAAAAAATCAAATGAAAAAAGAAAATAAAGAGAAGAAGGTGGATTTTTATCAATCTTTATTTCACGTGTTACATCACATAACAAATTTTCAATTTGGAATTAGGAGAGATGGCTGAGTGGACTAAAGCGGCGGATTGCTAATCCGTTGTACGAATTATTTGTACCGAGGGTTCGAATCCCTCTCTTTCCGCTTTCTCTGATCACTTGGTATTTTCGAATTCGAAAAGATTCTCATCCCTTGATTTTATCATAGTTAAATGTATGAAACAAATAAGATTATTAAGAATTAATTTCGAAAAAAGCAAAAAAAACTAGAAATTTTTTATTCCTCACGTCCAGGATTGCGTCCTGGATCATTAGATAAGAATCCAAAGATAAAAAGGGAAACAAAGAATATCACTACTGTGTAAACAAAGAGTTTGAGAGTAAGCATTACACAATCTCCAAGATCATTTTTTTTTTTGAAAAAGGGGAATAGATTGCCTATTTTTTACCACATATATCATTTTTTTTTTGTTTTGACACCCCAAAAAATGAAAAATAAGACGAATTTATTTGTAATAAGATTTTGATTCATTCGTTACCCGAAATTTCTTGTCATATCAATAATTAGGTATTGTGGAGTACCTAATAGTCCATACTCACCGGAAGGTGAGAACGGGGAAAAGGCTGATCCAAATTCATCGCTGCGGTTATTCATTCAATATACAAGAATTTCGATTTTTGAATCGAGGGTTCGAAATGTAAGACTTATCTGATCTTATCAATTTTTAGAATTTTTTTATCGAATACATCATCAATTTAGCAGAGTATTAAAGATTTCATCGAAAACTTACAGTGGCTTGCCAAACAAAGGCTAAGAGAAAAAAGAGTACAGGTATGACAGGCATAACATCTATGATTGGATTGAAAATGGCATAAGCTTCGGGCAATTTGGCGAAGAAAAAACTACTCGAATAAAGGACAGAATTAAGACAGATACCAATTAAACTAAAGATATTAAGCATAACAAGCATTTCGTTCTTGTGGATTAGATAATTTTGAGTTATTTTTATAAGGAAAAATGAAAAAGGCAGATCAAGAAATCCTTCTTTTTCTTCGGTTCGGACTTTCCCAAATAAAAAATCCCTCCCCCCATTATCATTCTAAAATGAGAATATAAGGAATTCAACTTTCATACAATATCTTAATTGAATTCTATGTAATGATCAATGAATTTTTTTGATTCTATATCTACATGTCTTGAATCCTAGCAACAAAATATCCCATATGTTTTTGTGTATTTGGGTTGGGATTGACGAATAACCAATACCAATATTAGTGTTGATTAATTTCGAATAGAAATCAAAATGGGGCGTGGCCAAGCGGTAAGGCAGCGGGTTTTGGTCCCGTTATTCGGAGGTTCGAATCCTTCCGTCCCAGATCGTTTTTCATGAAACGAAAGAAGGGATCACACTGCATTCCACATGAAACAATAATTTGTTAAAGGGAAAAATCTTTTCTTATTAATTTTCAGAATGGTTCTAAGAATCATATCTGAGAATTCGTTTGGTTTCTCACAAACGGAATCAAGTGTCAAATGTGGGTAAAATTGAATATCTTTATTTTCATTCAATTCATATGATAGAATATGGGGTTAAATTAAATAAATTTGATCCTTGCTGACCCTTATCCGGATAAATACTTATTTATCCATAGATAGAAATATTATATACCGGTTGAACCAATGACTATTCATGATTTTATATTGAATCAATTCCATACCGCTTTGAAATTTCAATTAGAGGAATGTTATGGTAAAACTTCGTTTGAAACGATGTGGTAGAAAGCAACGTGCGACTTGAAGGACATGGTTGGCTGTGGATTTTTACATCCGCCATCTTCTATAGTAATGAAGATGCTCTTGGCTCGACATAGTTTGTTCTGTTCTGCCCGGAACCTAATTTGTGTTGGGTTATAAGTAAATAGTACATGATGAAGCTCGAGAAGAAAGGATTGATTCATTTTTCAAGGGAAAGAATCTAGGGTTAGTGAAAATCAATAAGTTAGACCAACTCTGTAAGTATATCCTCACTATATATAAATTCTAAATCGAAAGGTTCAAATTCAGAACAAGTTTGAAAAGTCAAATTTTCCGAAATTGGTAAAACTATTTCGATGAAAAGTGTATCACAAGGGAATCAATCATTCGTATTCTATTTATATAGAAAGAAATAACAAAAAAAGGTATGTTGCTGCCATTTTGAAAGGAATAAGGATCCCCGAGGTAATGTCTAAACCCAATGATTTCACAAAGCAAGGATAAAGGATTCCGAAACAAGGAAACACTATTTTCAATTGTCTCAACAATTGGATCAGACTGAGGAATAAAAATGGATTCGAAATGAGACAAACAAAAGAGTTTAGAGACGGCTCAATAAATGTCTAAGGATTCTCTTGTCAGAATTACCCAACTTGAGTTATGAGTATGAATGAGATTTCTTCCTTTTTCTGTAAGGAAGAAGAAAAAAGTACTCAATTCAAATTATAGTAAAATTCATGATTTTATGGATCCACTTGCTATTATATACAGAAATTGGAATCATTTTTCTCGAGCCGTATGAGGAAAAAACCTCCTATACGTTTCTAGGGGGGGCATTGTTTATTTACATCTATCCCAATGAGCCATCTATCGAATCGTTGCAATTGATGTTCGATTCCGAAGAGAAGGAAGAGATCTTCGAAAAGTAGGTTTTTACAATCCGATAAAGAATCAAACTTATTTAAATATTCCTGCTATTCTATATTTCCTTGAAAAAGGTGCTCAACCTACAGGAACTGTTTATGATATTTTAAAGAAGGCAGAATTCTTTAAAGAAAGAACTTTGAGTTAATTAAAGGAAAAAACAAAATTATTAAATAAATAAAATAAAGTAGGGAAGGGTAACTAGTATCTATCCTTGTGTAATTATTTCTATTTACACACCATTTTCCTTTTTCTTGCTTTATTCATATTTTGGTGGGGGAATTTAATTTAACAACAAACAAGGGGTTAAGCTTGCTTATCGTACTTTTATTGATTGAATAAACCGGGGATTTTTTATTTACCTTTTCCTTAATTTTTTCCATTCCAATTTCTTATTTATGTTGTGCCAATCCAACACAAGTCTTTATTTTATTTACTTGATTTACTTTCTCAACATTGCTTTTATATTGACAATGGTGTATCGAACAAATATAATTCGATCATAGATAAATAGGGCTGTTTATCCCCACCCCATATTGATTTTTTTGTTTCCTTCACTCAAATGATGGGTTTGCCTTGCTGCATTTACTCTCATACAGGATGTATTTTCTTAGGGAAAATCAAAAAAGAATTTGATAAAAAATGGGTGGTCTGCCATAATTTTTACATTTCGATTAGGAATATTTTTAATCCGATCTGCTAACTTTGGTATTTTGTGTTTCTAATTGATCAGAAAATCTTTCTTTTCGATGTGTTGCTAGTTCAATGTTTTGATAGGGTCGTGCAGTGCAATTCAATTGATTTTTATATTTTGATCGTATCTACATATCCTATTTATCCGGGTTGCTAACTCAACGGTAGAGTACTCGGCTTTTAAGTGCGACTATGATCTTTTACACATTTGGATGAAGCAACAAATTCGTCCAGACTATTGGTATAGTCTATAGGACCACGACTGATCCTCAAGGGTAATGAATGGAAAAAACAGCATGTCGTAATAAAATAGAAAATCTAATAAAATAATAAATTGATTTTATTAATTTATTTAATTTGAAATGAAAGTCAAAGTTAAAGTAGAACTTTGAGTTTATCCTTACCGGATCATTACAGTTCCAAAAGATTGTTTTGATTTTTGGAAGGGGACAAAAGAAATTCACATTTACAGTTGGGTCTAGTGAATAAATGGATAGAGCTCTATGGCTCCAATTCTGGTAAAATAAAAAGCAACGAGCTTATGTTCTTAATTGGAATGATTACCCGATCTAATTAGACGTTAAAAATGAATTAGTGCCTAATGCGGGAAAGAGTGGGTTCTCCTGTGAGTGAACCATTGATTTTTTCTTTTTTTTTTTCAGAATCCTAATTATTCTTTATTATGGATTGTAGACGGATGTGTAGAAGAAACAGTATATTGATAAAGAGAATTTATTCCAAAGTCAAAAGAGCGATTGGGTTGCAAAAATAAAGGATTTTTTCTCCTGTTGTAATTATAACGAACATAAACCAATTGGATAGAAAAGGAAGGTAAAAAGATCTGTTGATTGGACTCCCTCTTTCTTTTCCGGGGTATATATTTTTTTCTTACTATACTATATACATAATACAATACATAATACCCTGTTCTGACCATATTGCACTATGTATATATCATTTGATAAACCAAGAAAAACCTCCTGCCTCTGGCTCAAGTAGAAATGTAAATGGAAGAATTACAAGGATATTTAGAAAAAGATAGATCTCGGCAACA